GTATGCGATAGATAATGATCTATCTTGATTCTATATTTTTTTATACTTTTGACTTAAGACTTAAGACTTAAGGGCGACAAAAGAAAGAACGGGTCTTATTATTCTGACATATTATTAACATAACATTCCTTTGATACTTCTGAGACGTCAAAGGTTGTCTCTACGTATTTTGCTTGTACTTAATGTTTTCCGATTATACTAGAAATCTTCGAGTATAATCATTAGAACTTGGTCTAATTGGATTTATTGGATTGTTTCATCAATGGTGTTGGATCAGAACTCCCTTTTGACTCTTCGCTGGTAATTCTACTATTATTAGTGAACAATAATTGAATAATTCCTTCATAGAGATCGAGGACATAATTTACATGGATATAGTAAGTCTCGCTTGGGCTGCTTTAATGGTAGTCTTTACATTTTCCCTTTCACTCGTAGTATGGGGAAGAAGTGGACTCTAGAAGTACTACTAATTGAGTTTAGGAATCAAACTGTATCAATTTTTTTTATAGATCGTTCTGCAAAGACTATTTTTTAATTTACTATTTCAATTTAAAAATTGAATTTGAAAATATTTTCATTTCGAAGTTATATGTATTGGATTCTAGTGGAGTAATGTATTCTATAAATAATATATGAACTCTTTCAAATAATATATGAACTCTTTCAATCAAACAAAGATTTCAATTATTCCTATGTTCCTATTTCGAAAGTAAAAGGACTCCAAATGGTATGAAATCCTTTTCAATCGAATTCTTCATAAATCTTCTTATAGTGACAATGAGTAAGAACGAAACCTTTTATTACTATATACTTTACTTTTTCTTTGTTATTTTTTTCCTTCTTTTTCTTTCCTCTTCAAAGAGAAAAGAAAATAGTTCTGTACGTCGATACACTTTTTTACGGAAAACAACATAGACTTTACGAAAAACAACATAGACGTAGCGGTTGTCCAAGGAGATACTACACATAAGAAAATATTGTCTTTGGGCAAGTCACATATTGCGCACTTATCATTTGTGTTTTATTATTTTAAATATTTTATTTAAAATATTATTTATGCTGGTCTCTTTTTTGATTTCATATCATGGTTGAAAGGTTAAAATCGGTGAGGTTTATTAATCCTTTTCGAAATCCGAAGAGGTTCCCATGGAACCTCTGGATCCTTTGTCAACTGGTCAATTAATTACTTCTTTGTTGGAATGCTAACAAGAAGATTACTTGATTTTCTTTTATTATACCCATATCTACTTTTCTTTCATTGATTTGATTCTTTCTTTCTTTCAATGTATATCGAAATTCATATTAAATTAAAAAAGATAAGAAATCTAGGAATTAGAATCATAAGAGTAAGAGTGGTCTTTCGATTATTTCAAATTGATTGGAATCAACACAAATCAAATAGAAATGGATGAAGCAAAGAAATAGAATTGGGACATGGCACTATGTACATTATATATGGAATTGATATCTATATATGAAGATAATAATGTCATTGATATATATTATATTAAATTAACCTGTATCGTCATACAGCAAACTTTATAAAGTAAATAACAATACTAGTATTGTATGGTAGAAAAATATTTTTCTACCATACTATCTAGTATCTCATCGAATACTGCTCTCATAGAATACTGCTGATTCTAGTTCGATCATTTCATTTAAAACGTGAAATTTGAATCCTTTTATCTTATTTCTTCTCTTTAATCAGTGATAAGAACTAAAGAGTCACAAGTTTAATTCAAATTAATCACTTTGACTTACTGTTTTTACGTATATTATAAGTAAAAAAGCAGTAGGAATTAGAATGAACAGTGCAGTAGCAATAAATGCGAGAATATTTACTTCCATAATTTCATCCTTTCATTTTTCTTTAATTCGCAATAACTCGGGATTTAATCCCATAGAGATGATAAATCTTTTGTCTGTAAATTCAATGGGATGAATTACATCGAGATATAATCGAATCGGATCAATATCATGAATAACAATATCTGACAAATTGATTCATCGTCAAGAATTGAATAGTATAACATAGGAAGATCTTTTATCCATACCGAATTCCAAAGTCAATTTTGATACAATCAAAAATCCATTTACTTCTTTACTTTATTTTTTATTTCTATTTTCTATTTTTCATTCTTTTATATTTTTATAATATAAAAATTAGCGCCCTCCTTGTACAATCATTTGATGAAGTATCATCTAACCACTTTTCCACTTACCATTGGTTACAAACAATAGAAGAAATTCAAAAAAATAACAAAGAAAAGAGATTCCTGTTAGCAATGAAATTCTACTGTTTGTACTCCCTTTCACAGAACAGAAATATGGAAGGATGAATTGATGTATTTTTTTATTGGATATTGGATTTGGATCCATCGGGACTGACGGGGCTCGAACCCGCAGCTTCCGCCTTGACAGGGCGGTGCTCTGACCAATTGAACTACAATCCCAAGGAAATAACATAATAAAATTAAGGTGTACAGTATACATATTC